TCGGCTTTAATTGTTGCCATGAGTATTTCTTAATTCTTTTTTTTCTTCCAAAAAAAAAAAATAATGTGCCTACAGTAAAAGGACTAATCAGTTATTTCTTTCATCGCCCCAAACATGCCAATATTGGCACTAATGGTACGTAAATGTAACTCCTTGTTCAAACAACTATTCAGAGTTCCGAGCGCCCCTTGTAAAGCTTGTTGGAAAACCCGTTGTCGGACTTGATTAATTGCTCTTTGTTGTTCAAAATGAATGGTTTCATTTTTGTAATTTTCTAATTGATCCAAAGTCTTATAAGTTGAATTAATCAAATTGAATTTTTCTCGTTCTATCTCAGAGTATCCATTCACTCGAAACTGATCTGCTTCTATTTCGATTTTTCGTAACCGGGCCCGGGCTTTTTCCAGCCGTTCAATGGCCCCTCTCTGCAGTTCTTCTGAATTTCGAATACTATTCAAAATCCTCAGTTTGCGATTATCTAATAAATCACTTAATGAAAGTAGATTATCTTTCCATTCATCTCAAAACTTCGATGATCCCTTCCCGAACCAAACATGAATTTTTCGATTCATTTGGCTCTCCCACTCAATTACGTCAACTACTTATGTATGGGGGGGTTCCCATATCTTTTTTAATGTAATGTAATGAGCCTATCCTCTCCCTCTCTTCTCTATTCATATTCCAAAATGAATCTTGCGACTGATCCCTAATCCAAGAACAGAATATTCGGAGGACTCTTCTGACCAAATCAAAATATATAATTGTCAGCAAAGTTGTTTCTTTTTTTCTTCAAATCCAAAGAATTCTTCTAACTTTATATGGAGGTCATCGATTCAGCATAAAAAGGGGTTGGTTGAAATACCTATTTTTCCAATATTTTCCAATAAAATTTCCAATACCAATAACCAATAAAAGGCTCAAATCTTTTTATCAACATGAGTGTTTTATATCGAAAAAAAAAAAAAAAAAGTCCAATAATTATTATTAATTATTCATTTTGAAAACATTTCTATTCTATTTCTATTCTATAGTAAAACATAGTAGTAGAAAGAGTACCGTGCTGTGTCTGGACTTCAAACTTTAGCTTTAACCATGTTAATGGTCCCACATTATTGGTTTGGTTGATAGAGAATCAAAATAGATTTACCAACAAATCACGAAATGCTATGGTTCTTAAATATGATTTGAAATTTATTCAGAAGTAATTCGCGGAATCATGCACCCTTTTCCCTTTGGTCCTAGTTATAAGTTATAACGAAAAAAAGTGCAGCTGGTTGGGTCCAGCCTATTCTTGAAATAAACAACTCGCACACACTCCCTTTCCAAAAAAGATCAATACACCAAGCACTACACTTAGATTTATTGGATTTGTTGCTAAAATATCGGTATTAAGCCCGAAACTCCCGGCGAATGGCCAGTTAACCAAAGAAACGAAAGAATCGGTTACATTTTTCATATGATCTCCTCTTTTAGATAGACTAAAAAAAAAAGAACTGCGTTCTTTTTTTTTTTTTTCTATTTTTTTTCTACGTAATATAAATTTATTTAATTTATTGGTTTTTTTAGTAATTTACCTATTTCGAAACGGGGTCAAAAATTCGATTTCGAAATCCTTTCTTTGAATTGGCAATTGGGGATTCCCGATAAGAGGGATACTTATTAGTATTAAGGGCCGGGACTCCTGTCAATTGCAAAACCCCTCGTTTGTTGCAGCATCACTTAAAAAGAGGGTTTCCTTTACCTTTAGACTAAGAAAGGTAAAGAAAAAGGCGAACTGGTATGCCTATCCTAATTCCCCATCCTCAAATCAGTCCTTCCAATTGGAGGAGTTAAATTTAGATAGAATTCGAAAAAGCCAGAAACACAGATATAATAAATAAGAAAAAAAAAAAAAAAAATAAGTAAATTGCCCTTCCTATTTCTAGGATTAAACAAAAGGATTCGCAAATAAAAGTGCTAATGCTACAACCAGCCCATAAATTGTTAAAGCTTCCATAAAAGCCAGACTAAGCAATAAAGTACCTCGTATTTTTCCCTCCGCCTCGGGCTGTCTCGCGATCCCTTCTACTGCCTGGCCCGCAGCAGTACCTTGACCAACTCCAGGTCCAATAGAAGCAAGCCCAACAGCCAACCCAGCAGCAATAACGGAAGCAGCAGAAATCAGTGGATTCATGATAAGTCCCTCGCACTAAAATAAAGAAAAACTAAAGAAATCGTTAATGATACAATCGTCCAATAAATTATGACTTAATTATAATTATTCCGTCACTAGGATTCGCCCAGCCGAAATAACTAAGAACTCCCAATTGGCGTAATAATAATATTATTATTGAACCATCAAAACTTTTTAGATATCTCTTTTTTAGTTTCGATCCACAGGCACAACACAGGATTTTTGTAAATCCATACGACTTTTGTTCGTCCATTTCTTTTTTCGGAACACTTTTTGAATTCTTCGTTCGTTTTCTTTCTTTCATCTCTTTATTTTTATTGATTCAATTCCCAGTCAAAGCAAAGACGAAATCGAACAATTTCTATTAGAATCCCTATCGAAATTCACAATAATCACAAGAGTAGGGTGGATTAGATATATCTTTAGTTCATATATAACTAGCAATATCTAATATCCTATATACATGTCTTTCTTACAGAACGTAAACCAACTATTCATATCTTAGACTCCAAGTATTCGTATCTTAAAGTCAATCGTATTCTAGAACCCCTTTTCAAATTCCAAAAATACACAAGAGTTGGCATTTGATTCCATATACCTAATTATGTCCCCCTCGCCGAATCACCCCGTTTTTTAGAAATCTCTTTTTTTTTTTTTTTTTTCTATTCCTTTTCATTATCATTATCCACCAGGCTACAATCGAAATAGACGAATTCATTGGGGCGAATCATTTCATAGAACTAAATATCAGTATTTGATTGAGGTACGGCCATGCAATTTATTATATTAATATTCTCTTTTGGTCAATCGTTGAATTGAAGAATTGACTAAAATCAACTAAAAGGGGAATCATTTTATAAAGCATCTTTCTTTTCTTTTTTTTTAATCACCCGCCTGTGATACTATAAGAATTTTTATTCAAATTATCACTCTTGGTATTTGCTATTCGAATTGAATGAACAAAAATGAACAAAACAATATAAAGAGAATATTAATTGGCGGGGAGAGGGGGGGGGATGATATAATAAGGCCAAAGAGGAATTTGAGGAAAAAGACCCTTTAGATCTCTTTCCTACAATTCCCCAATGTCGTAATTTTTTTTTTTCTACGACTCTTGATCGTATATGCTGTATTTGTATATTTATGTTTGGATATGTATTTTTCCTAAGTAGATTATCTTGAGTTACGCATCCATTGCCTTTGTTCTAAGCTACAAAAAAAGACTATTTCGAAAACGAGTCAATGATGTCCCTCCATAGATTCGCCTATATAAGCCGCAGCTAAAGTTGCAAAAATAAGAGCTTGAATACCGCTTGTAAATAATCCAAGGAACATGACGGGTATAGGAACCACTAAAGGTACTAAAGAAACAAGAACAACAACTACTAATTCATCGGCTAATATATTCCCAAAAAGTCGAAAACTAAGTGATAGAGGTTTTGTGAAATCTTCTAAAATGTTAATGGGTAAAAGAATTGGAGTCGGTTGAATGTATTTACTGAAATAGCCTAATCCCTTTTTGGAAAGACCCGCATAGAAGTATGCTATTGACGTGAGCAAAGCTAAAGCAACGGTAGTATTTATATCATTCGTGGGTGCGGCTAACTCCCCATGAGGTAACTCTATGATTTTCCAAGGTAAAAGAGCACCTGACCAATTAGAAACAAAAATAAAAAGAAACAGAGTTCCAATAAAGGGAACCCATGGGCCATATTCTTCTCCAATCTGAGTTTTGGTCACGTCTCGAATGAATTCAAGGACATATTCGAAGAAATTTTGAGTGGCAGTCGGAACGGTTTGTGGATTCCGAACGGCTATAAAGGCTGAACCTAATAAGATAGCAATTACAACCCAAGAAGTAATAAGTACTTGGGCATGGACTTGGAACCCACCTATTTGCCAATAGAAATGTTGGCCTACTTCCACACCGGATATATCGTATAACCCCTTTAGTGTGTTCATGGAACATGATAGAACATTCATATTGCCCTCTGACCGAAATAGAAATTTAAAAAGAATTATTTTGATTCAACCATCTTCTTTTCGACTTGTCTACTTGAATTGTATATTTTGAATATCTGCTAATTGCATAATATCCACCAGGTTTGTCTCTTTTCTTTTGTGCGATTCAGGAATAGTACCCAATACATAACTCTATGGAGTTACCAAAATAATTTATTTATCTTATTATTAATCAGCGATTTCGTATATAGCTAGAGCGACCCTCACAAATTGCGAATACTAATTTGTTAAGAATTAATCGGATTGAGGCTATAGCGTCATCGTTTGCTGGAATCGAAATATCTGCGAGATCGGGGTCACAATTTGTATCGATTAAACAAATTGTTGGAATTCCCAAAGTGATACATTCTCGAAGAGCCGTATATTCTTCTTGCTGATCAACGACGATTACAATATCGGGTACCCTCGTCATATATTTAATCCCGCCCAGATACGTTTGCAGACGCGATAATTGTCTCTTCAAAATAGCGGCATCCCTTTTGGGAAGACTGTCGAGTCTCCCCCCTTTTTGTTCCGTTCTCAAATCCCTGAACTTGTGAAGTCGCGTTTCTGTAGTGGACCAATTGGTTAACATACCGCCGAGCCATTTTTGATTAACATAATGGCACCGAGCCCTTATTGCAGCTCGCGCGACTAAATCAGCTGCTTTATTTTTAGTACCAACAATTAAGAATTGTTTTCCCCTACTTGCTGCATCAAAAACTAAATCACAAGCTTCTGATAAAAACCGAGCAGTTCGAGTCAGATTTGTAATATGAATACCTTTATGTTTTGCAGATATATAAGGTGCCATTCTAGGATTCCATTTCCGAGTACCATGACCAAAATGAATTCCTGCTTCCATCATCTCTTCCAAATGGATGTTCCAATACCTTCTTGCCATTTCTCCCCCACTTCCTCTTTTTTTTTTTTAAAGAGACGAGGCGTCCTGAAATAAATAATTGTTCCGAGGGAACCTTCTCTTCTACCAGAGAGTGACCATTGATACATGACCCAGGCCATTCATTACTTTCTATTCAGTATTATCCTTCGTTCTATTCATTATTATCTTTCTTTTCTTATTTTCTTACCATTAAGAAATCAAATGATCACAAATAGTTAAAAGAATTCGCTCCTAGGACTCATTAAACCCTCTAAGCAATTGTGCTCTGATGTATCATGGAAAGTCGTTGAAATGCACGAGTCAAATAATTCTCTGTGGTGTAAGAAAATATCTCTCATTTCCCCCCCGAATAAATTCCCTTTTTGTCTTTCCAAAAGAATGTTGTTATGCTGTCTTGAACAGTGGACTAATCCTTTGAATCCGGTACCGACTGGTATTATCCCCCCCAGAACAACGTTTTCTTTCAGGCCTTTCAACCAATCGATACGACCTCGGAGAGCAGCTTTTGCTAAAACTCGCGTGGTTTCTTGAAAACTCGCTTCGGATATAAAACTTTGAGTATTCAGAGACGCTCTCGTTATTCCCAATAAGATAGCTCGATAACAGATCACTTCTTCCAAAGCGCGCCCCATTCGTTCCGCTCGTAACAATCCAATCAGTTCGCCGGGTAAAAAAATATTAGACATTCCATCTTCGGAAACCAAAACTTTTGATGTTATTTGACGTACAATAATTTCTATATGCCTATTATGGATCTGCACCCCCTGCGATCGATAAACCTTTTGGATCTTATTAACCAAAGAGATACGACTTTGCACTATAGTTAGCTCAGCACCAATCAAGAATCCCCAGGGAATCCAAAGAATTCTTGTTATACTCGCGTTCCAACCCTCAACTCTCTTTTCTAGGTTCATCGATATTGAATCAAGCGAACGCACTTCTAACACCTGTTCTACTTTTGGAAGACCCTGCGTTATATCACCAGATCTCGATTTTTCATATATAAATGTAACTAATGTATCCCCTTCGTAAAGGATTGCTCCATAATGCCCATGAACAGTTGCTCCAGGAGTAGCCAAATAAGGCTTAGCTGATCGTATTACTACAGAGTTAACTTGAACAATTAAAACTTGACCGGATTTTAGGTGTGGTCCCCTTTTGGTTATACGTACATTTTCACAAAGAAACTGCCCAAGACTAATTATCGGGGACATTTCCTCACAATAATTAGGCTGGAGAAAATACCAATTCAAATTAAATGGATTCAAAAGGATCTTACTATCTGTATCAGGATTATAAATTTCCCCGTTTTCGTCCATTAAATAATATTTAAGTACTTGAAAAGGCTGTTTTAAATTGTCAAGTTTCAAATATTTAGTTACCGAGATATGATTATGAGTTATTAAATAGTAAAATGAATAAAAATTCGCAATTTGAAGGAATGTTCCTAAGGGTCCCAACGAAGTCTTAATTGGAGTTAGTGAATCTTTTTGAATTGGAATTGATTGTTTTATCACATTGTGATATTTTACATCGTTCAATGGACCCATTCGAAAATAATTAGATGATGACAAAACTATCAAAGATTGGCATTCCTTATTTTTATTCAACAACGTACGAATAGTTCCTTGATTTTGTCTAAGCGATTGTTCAACCCCTGCCTTGCCAAAAACGGAATAAAACGGATTGCTATTGGTGCGAGCTGAACCATTATCAGAAATTAATCCTGAACCCGACGGATGATCCCTTTTTCTGAGATACGAAATATTGGATTTCACTAAGTTGATTCTTAGGAAATCTCGAATCAGACCATTTGTACGTACTTCAACAAAGGAAGCACAAACCTCTTCGACGGAAGAACTTTTGTTGTCTTGGTCCCAATTCAACACTAAACACGTCCGAACTAATTGAAGACTTGTATCAGAAATTCCCCCAGCGGCTTTGCCCTTCCCATAAAGGACATAATTGACAACTCGAAATTGCATATTATCCTTTTCCCGCAGCGGATCCTGGGGGAAGAGTGTTGCTAAATTTATACCGTCCGCTATTTCATATGTGACTACGGGTCGAACCAAAACAAAAGACTTTTTCTTGGTAGGTGTGATCCGTTGAACATAGATCCACTTTTTCAATTTTTTTGATTCCTTAGTGGCTTCCTTAAGTTTTTTTTTTTCACTTTCTGGCGGTATCAGGATGCCACTGTGTCGGGATATCTTATCTATCTCTCCGGGAAAATGGATATCTCCCGAAAATATTTTTAGTTCAACCCCCCCCTTTTTTCTCTCCATTCGGACCAATCCGCCCACCCGGCTTCGTATATTTAAAGTGATTTGTGTGTCTACTCCAATGATACTATTATTCCGTACCATTAGGTAAGAAGATTCGGGAAAAATATGCACTTCCTCCGGAATGAAAAAAAGGCGATCTATTTTCATTTGGTATTTTGGCTTAATTTTTTTGAGTCCTCGATACTCAATCAAGTCCTCTTTTTTAACGATTGAATGCGCCCCCAGAGTCCCCCATTTAGTAATTCCGGAACTCTTTCTTCTGTATCGAGGATCGTCGAAATAAGCAAGAATACTATTTCTACGGAAAATACCCCTTACGGGTATTTCAATCGAGATACCTGAATGGGGCATTAGCTCTTTCTCTTTCTCTTGAATCGAGTGGAATGGAATAAGAAATCCATTTCTTTGCCTTTTTGCCAATAAATCCGAATTCGCGTGGAGAATTGCAGGATGGATGAGATTACAATGACCAGTATCTAGGATTCTATTAAATCCCGAATAATCAGACATCTCAAAAATTCTACCTTTTTTTTTAGCAGAAAAATCAGAACTAAAAAATTTGTGTCCCGCTTGATCATTATTCACTGAGAGCGAGAGGCTAGAAATCTCTCTTCGTTCGACAGAAAGAGAATGAATATTCATTTGATCTTGATCCTTGTGGAGTGAAAAAGAAACTACACTAGATCTGCGTGAACCCCCCGACAATATCCATAAATGGCTTGTTTTTGGCAAGAGGTGGACATTACTATATGTAAATTCGGGTGCATGGTACACATCAGTACTCCAGTGCATTTCTCCCTCTGAATCAGAATAAATATGTTTTCGAACCCTCTCTTTAAAATTCAAAGTGTATGCTCCCGCCCGAATCTCAGCAATCACTTGTTCTGATTCGACATATTGATCATTTTGAACTAAAAGAAAACTTTTTGGTGGAATAGTCACATTGTGCATAATATCTTCACCCTCAATAATTACATCCAAATCTATAGAACATAGAAAAGCCGGATGCCCGTGACGTGTGCGCGTGGGATGAACCAAATCCTCATTGAATTTGATTTTACCATTAGAAGGGGCTCGTACATGTTCTGCAGTGCCCCCTGTAAATACGCCGCCGGTATGAAAAGTTCTTAATGTTAGTTGAGTCCCAGGTTCCCCAATAGATTGACCCGCAATAATACCTACGGCTTCCCCCAATTCAACCAGGTCACCATGAGTCGGACTCCGACCATAGCATAATCGACAGATCCACGATGTACTCCTACAAGTAAAGGGGGTTCGAATAGATATTGCTTGTGTTCGAAGGGTTATGAGTCGATTGACAAGTCCAATCCCAATATCTTGATTTCTAATGGCGATGGATCGCGGGCCCATATATATATCGTCTGCTAATACACGACCAATTAATGTTTGGCTAAAAACCCTTTCCGACATCATCCTATTTTGATTTTGAGGACTCACAGAAATTCCTCGGACAGTGCCACAATCTGTTCTACGTACAATAATGTGTTGAACTACTTCAACAAGTCTGCGCGTAAGATATCCAGCATCTGATGTTCGGACAGCGGTATCGACAACCCCCTTGCGGGCTCCATAGCAAGAAATGATATATTCTGTTAAAGAAAGTCCTTCGCGTAAATTGCTTTGAATGGGTAAATCAATCATTTGCCCTTGGGGATCAGACATTAATCCTCTCATACCCACCAATTGGTGTACTTGAGATGCATTTCCTCTAGCCCCCGAAAAAGACATTATATGGACTGGATTAAAAGGCTCAGTCATCCTAAAATTAGGATTCATTTCTTGTCGCAAATATTCACTTGTAGCATACCATATCTCAATGGATTGCCGTAGTTTTTCTATCGCGTGTACATTCCCATAATGATAGTGTTTTTCCAAAATAAAACTTTGTTGTTCAGCATCTTGGACTAGCCATCGCTTAGAAGGTATCGTTAAAAGATCATCAATGCCTAATGAAATAGATGTAGCAGTGGCTTGCTGGAACCCCAGGGTCTTTACTTGATCCAGGATGTGTGATGTATATGCCATTCCGAAGTGATCTATTAACCTGCTAATAAGTCGTTTAATGGCAGTTCCATCTATCATTTTATTGTGAAAGACCAGACTCACCCGTTCTACCATAAGTACCTCCGTATTCCGCTGAGTAGGATTCGCCAATGGATTTTAGTCAATGAGTGGAAAACTTCCTTTTCTCGATCTTGATTCGCGTAGAAAGGTCAGCAACGGTGGTCATACTTGAACCGGAAAGGCCCAAGGAGTCGTAGAATTACTTAGTTTAGACACCAGATGATTAGGTACCATATGAGCAGGCCCGGCAAAACCCTTGTATAGCTTCTTCGATTTCTCGATAAAGAGAAATATGGCCCACGGTGGTTCGAATGTATATAGAAAGAATTTCTTTTTTTACACTTCGTACTATTAGATAATGCCCATAAATCTCATGAGAGGTACCCAAAGATTCATAGTGAACTTCGATGGGAGCTTCCCTTGAAGCAATAAGGCGTTGATCTAATCGCCACCGAAGCCACAACGGACTATCTAAATTGATTCTTTTCTGCCGATAAGCTCCAATTGCATCATAGGAATTACAAAAAAGAGGTTCTTTCGTATACTTAT